ACTACGCATGCCTAAGTGCGCAAACAGTATCGGTTTGGTTGATCTGCATCCTACCAGCCGTCTTCTACGACTCGCACGATCCTATAGGTGTTTGGGCGGGGGTCCTAAAAGTGCGAAAAAGTGCTTAAGGTGCCGGTGTGTTTTTGTGTGTTTTAGGTGAAGTCGCAAACTCTCCCCGTGTAGCTAGTCTTGCCCTGGTTACTTTGGCGGCTTGCGAAGCACGCGTGGAGTAGTGGGCCCCCACCGCGGTTCGATCTCGACGATGCTCGGCCAGCAGAGCTGGCCGAGCTTGGTGAGTTCTATCGTGCGGTGTGGAAGGTCCTTTTCTGCCAATCCTGAGCGGGGTCACCTAATATGGCAGAGGGCTGCTAATGCCCTGTGGTGAAGTGTGCGTTGTACATGTAATCGTTTGGGTGCTCGGTGTCCCCTGGGTGTTCAATCCGGGTGAGGAGAACATGTGCCCGTTGGGTAGCCTGAGAAGCCCTTATGGATCATCAACCGGAACCGCGTACCGTAAGTGTAAAAAGTGTGTTTGTGGCGTTTGCTGCTGTGCTCGTGCTCTGAGCTTTGCGTAAATTCTGTGGAATTCCAGTATGATCGGCAGTGCCGATCATCTCTGTGGGTGCTTTTAGGCACCTCCAGTAAAGTTCAAATGAGATGAGTATTATATATAATATAGGATCGTGCGAGTCGTAGAAGACGGCTGGTAGGATGCAGATCAACCAAACCGATACTGTTTGCGCACTTAGGCATGCGTAGTCGCAATCGTTACGTACAAGGGCTGATAGATTTTAGCCTAAAAATACCGATGTGGGGCTTGTGAGAGTGTGGGTTGAACCAGCAGCTCTCGGGCTTTTTTAGGCAGCCCACCCCTTTAGTGTGTTGTTGCACGCGTTGGGGTCCTAGTAACATTTAAAGGAACCCAGAGAGGGCATCTCTGTGATGGCCCCTCTCGTTATAAAAAAATCTCAGTAAGCTTTCTGCTTAACTCACGTCTATTGAGTAGCTAACCCATAATGCAAAAGGTACGCTAAATTATAGCTGTTTGTAAAAATGTTGAACGAGTGATATATAACGAAGTGTAATCATATGCCAAAAGGCATAAATAGGTTTGTGCATTTAAATCCTCTGGAGAATGGTAATGCGCGAATGCTCACGTATTGGTGGAATGCGCACTTAGTGTTTATAGTGTTTTAGCCCAGTTTCATTAGTTCCTTCACAGTACTGTTTGCACTATCAGTCAGCAATCCCTTTTATATAAATTTGACTCTGGAGCAGGTTCCCCTACCCCAACCTGTTACGACTTACTCCAACTCTAATATCACGCATACGTTCCTAGGCCGCGACTTAAGTGTAGCCATAGTTCTTCCTGTACAATACTATTATCGGAGGTGACGGGCAATGTGTGCACAATAGAGGTTACCTTCACCGTAGCGCTAATGATCTACGATTACTCGCGATTCCTTCTTCATGGAGGCTAGTTTCAGCAAGGCATAACGATGCAAACGAACTGTATAGTTCTCTCGTTTTGCTACTCCAATCCGTATATTCGGACAGTTTTGGTATCCAACTTGTGGGTGTCCAATGTAATACGCCTGTAGCCCACTCTATAAGCCCCATGATGACTTGCTCGACCGTTCAGAAAACGTGGCAAAGACCGGCACTAAGGGCGAGGTCCCGCTCGAACTTTTCAGCAATGCAAGAGCTATTTGTATATAATAATTGTTAGGCACCTTAGCCTCGCCTCTGGACTGTTCTCCTCTTGACAATTGACCTTACCGCCGATTGTCTGAATGTGTTGTATTAGATCCATTACCATTCGCTTGCGCTACCGGTATAGTATAAAAATGTAATAGACACGGCGAGATTCGAACTTGCGATAGCTGGCTTATGAGACCAGTGCTTTACCACTAAGCTACGTGTCTTTGTAATATGATACTCGGTTTCACCGAGCACTTCTATCGTGTACAATTGTACTCATATGGTGCTCGGCCAGCCCTGCTGGCCGAGCACCAATATCGGGTACTCGGTTACACCGAGTACTCATATAATAAAAAGTGGTAAGATTTTGCGCGTAAATTCGATTTAAACAGCATATTCCACCGCGCATCTCTATCGCTGCCAATTGCTTTGATTTATAGTGTTGCCACCGTATCACCAGGCGTTATAGATTTGAAAACTATAATGTGTTGACGGTTTGGACTACTGCGGGTCTCTAATCCGGTTCGCTACCCAAACTTACGCGTTGAAGCTTTAGTGACTCTGATGTTGGTGCTTTCGCCTTCGGCTTTCCATCCGGAATATTCTCATTTGACCGATCCTCCGAATATTACCCAACGTTTAAAGTGTTCACCATTAACGCTCAGACGCGCTGCCTGCCTAGTCAAGACGCTTTATACTGACACCGCACGTTTTACCGACCCTTCTGGCACGTGCTTGGGGGGTGTTCACAAACAATTCATAAAATTTAGTCCTAAACTTTTGTAAGTCGGGGTCATTCGGTGTTATTGAATGTAGGCAATCTAGCCTTTTAAAACTTAGCTTTCTTGCTATGCCGTGTAAATGACAACAAGTGTACCAGAGGTTTATAGGGGTCTGGTCCTTTCGTACTCGCCCCCAGCGGCTAACTGTGCATAGGCGTTTCGGCGTGAGTGTCAAACTCACTAGAAAACAAGCCTTTCGCTGACAAAGATAGAAACCGACCTGTCTCACGACGGTCTGAACTCAGATCACGTACCGCTTTAATGGACGAACAATCCAACCCTTGCGACCTCCTTCAGCCACAGGACGCGATGATCCAACATCGAGGTGCCAAACCCGCCCATCGATAGGAACTCTAAAGGCGGATAAGCCTGTTATCCCTAGCGTAGCTTTTGTCCGTTGATCAGGGTAACTGTGTATAATTCGTTTGTGCTCTCTCTCTTTAGAAAAGCAGTTTTATCGACCTATTTAATTTTCTAATAATATAGCAAATCGTAGCTAGACCTTGGGTGCTCGGTGAACCGCACTAGATGGGTGCCGACACAGTCCTTTAATAGTTAAGGTAAATGTACACCTCCTATTCTTGTAAATGGTAGTCTAGTACTAGAAACGGCGCCAATCTGCATTCAAGGCAAGCTGTACCCAACCCAATGTACGTAGCATTTTATCCCATTTTTGAATGGTCCATACTTGTGGGGAGTGTTGGTTAACTAGCAGCTGGTGGTGTTGTAGCTTTACAGTGCAACTGGGGAACAGTACCTTGTGCCCTAGCCAATTCAACTCGGAGTGCTGGTTTTTATCCAGCAGGTGCATCTTAATGGAGCTTGGTGCGATCAATAGTCCGCTTTTTTGTAGCAGAGTTTGCGCCTCTTTGACCGCGAATTGTGCATCTTGTTGGGTGAGGAATACACCCGCAAAATTATCCGCATAAATAGTAAAGTCCATGTGTTGGCCCACCAATTGATCAACATACCAAGCGAAAAGTGTAGGGCTATAAGCATAACCTTGGGCAAGTCCATTGATACCGGCGTTTAGCTGAGCAAGAGGCAAGTGCTGCCACATCCAAATGAGTTTTTTCATGTCATTGGGAAGGTATTGCAACTGTAGAGTCTGCATCAAGTGCTTAATATCAACGGAATTATAAGCGGCTTGCAAATCGAAAGTGACAAGTACGGCTTGTTGTTGTTTGTTAAGCATTTGTTGAGCTTTTTGAGCTAGGTGCAAAACAGCATGATGGGTACCAAAACCAGGACGGAAGCCAAAAGTCTGGTTAGACCAAGAAACGCAACAGGATTGCAATAGACGATTGATCACTGCCATACAGATGCGTAGGCCTTTGTGGGCAACAATAATAGGACGGACCCCTCCGTTCTTTTTCTGGATGTACTGTCGGCGTAGTTTTATACTTTTGTACCAGTAAGGCACAGTTAGCTCGCGAGTCTCAAAGCACTCCATTAGAAGCAGGGCAGGCACAATCTGAGGATGCACCCACATTTTGCTAATGGTGTTAAAAGCAGAACGGTAGTCACCGGCTTGGAAGAAAGCCTCGGCTTGTTTAGTTAGACTCAGAAAGTCCTTGTACCCTTGTAGCAGACCAGCCAGTCGTAGTACCTCATGCAGAGAAGCCGGGCGTTTATGCATTAGAGTATGCTGCACCTCAGTAGCATTGATAGTGTGGAACAAATCCAAAATGTAGTTTACAGTAAACATTATATATAATTAATGGTCTTAGTACACACTCTTTACCTGAATAGATTTCGCAGAAAACCAGCTATTACCGAACTTGATTGGCCTTTCACCCCTAGCCACGTGTCATCCCAGTCTCTTGCAACAGACACGGGTTCGGTCCTGATTAAAGTCAGACCTGCACGTCGCTAGATCGATCGGTTTCGGGTCCAATAGACGTTGTATATAATGTAGGTATACTAAAAATGGGGTCCCAGTACTAAGCCAGTAAAGTTTCTTTAGTATTGGATGCTCGGTTTCACCGAGCACCGAAATTGAGTGCTTAGGCACTCATTGTATAGATGAGTCTAAGCAGAATAAAATAATATTAGATAGCTACGCTAGCATGCAAGGCGAAGAAAGCCAAGGTTAGCGGTAGGAAAGCTTTCCAACCTAGGCGCATGAATTGGTCGTAACGATAACGTGGCAAAGTACCGCGAGTCCATACAAAAGCGAAGAACAGGGCAGTAATTTTAAGGGCGCTGAAGCCACCCAAGAAGTAAATGCTAGCAATAGCACTCATTACAGCCATGTTAGCGTACTCGGCGATAAAGAATAGGGCAAAACCCAAACTACTGTACTCTACGTTATAACCAGCAACCAACTCAGCCTCTGGTAGATCAAATGGGTCGCGTTTGGTCTCAGCTAGAATACATACCAAGAAAATCAAGCATAGCGGCAACATAGCATATTGTGGGGTGGTAGGCATCTCAGCAAAGTTCAAACATTTCATACCAGTGCCGTCAGTGACGAACAGACCGATAGATAGCAAAGCAGCACCCAAACTCAACTCATAAGATACCATAAGGGCTACAGAACGCAGACAACCCAAGAAAGCGTATTTAGAGTTACTAGCCCAACCGGCCAACATGACACCATATACAGCCAAGCTACTAATAGCCATGATTACCAAGCCCTGGAAAGAAGCATCGGAAATGCAAATGCCAACCCAAGCGACTTGGCTTAGTACAAAACTAATCATTGGACTAGCAGCGAAGGCTCCGGCAGAACTGGAATCAGGTAGAACAGGCTCTTTAACACCCAATTTCAAACCATCCCAGAACGGCTGTAGCAAGCCACTGATACCGGAAACTTGTGGGCCGAAACGGCGTTGCATAGAAGCCATTACGGTGCGCTCAGCTAGAGTAAACATAGCGACGCTCAACAAAACAGGAACAATCAAAATCAAAATAGAAGCAACGATCATGAAATATAATGTATTTGTAAGCAGCATCTGGATCCGCCGTTCAAGCGATTGTCCAAAATTCAACACTGCTGGGTTCATAAGAACCGTGGCCCCTTTTCAGTGCCACCGTGGCCTAGTACCGTTAAGACAGGCTAAGGATAAGCCATGGGCCGCTGTATTGGCGTCGCGACCCAGCTCGCTAATCCTACGCGAGTTTTGCCCGATGCCCGTATTGGGTCACCTAGCAACTTGATAAAATGTTACCCTGGGTCATTAATGCCGACTTGCGTCCCTGCTCGAACTGTGGTTCTTACAGTCAAGCACTGCTTTCTATTTAAGTCGTTAGCAGTACCATTGATCACTCCCGTTACTATTCAGGAAGCATCCGTCCCAGAAAAGCTTGAGGATAAGAGTAAATGTCTAGAAGTACGTGGTAATCAGGTATTGAACCTGTCAGTTTCCAACCCACTACAACAATTCACGACCAACTCTTAGCACCCAGCGAAGCTGCATAGGGTCTCTTCGTCCCTTGCCAGCGCCTTCGCATCTGCACGAAGATTTCAAATTCACAGATTCCATGTTAGAGACAGCCCGACAGTCGTTCAGCCATTCATGCAAGGACGCCAATTAAACGTCAAGGAATTTCGCTACCTTAGGACAGTTAGAGTTACTGCCGCCGTTTTTCTTCACCTTTGGGCAGGCGTCGGATAGTATACATCCAAAAATAAAACCGCTTTTTGCAGCTTAATTTACGTCTGTTAGCACTATCCTGTGTTTTTGGTAAACAGTCGCTGTCGGCTATTTGCTGAGTCTTTTTAGCCACGCTTCCTCCGAGGTCACGCGTGCATTTTGCCGAGTTCCTTTAACATGGTTGATTCTATGGCCTGAGTATATATACTAGCCCACCTGAGTCGGTTTGCAGTACGGTATTAATAAAAAGTAACAAATTGTTTTTCTAAAAGTGGCTTGGTGCTTGGCAAATAAACCAACGCGGCTCAGTCCGTTCGGCGAAGCCGAGCATTGTAACGAGTGCCTTCCGGTACCTTGTAAAAGCTTAATCCTGGGGCAATAGGATTCGAACCCATGCATCTTGGAGTCAAAGTCCAATGCCTTACCACTTGGCTATGCCCCAATAGGATGCGCGGCCAGCTCTGCGACTGAGCTATAGGGTACTCGGTTTCACCGAGTCCCCAATAGTATTATAAAGTAAACCACTAAGGTGGTATTGTCATAGGCGGGCTTCGGCAATTTGGAGTGCCGGACATATATAAGCGGAGTACTGCTAGACCAGTGAGCTATTACGCTTTCCAAGCACAGTGGCTGCTTCCAAGCCTATGTTCTGGTGTTCAACGCAGACTCTACCTTTTGTATAATAAATTTAAACTCGCGTATTACGCACTCGTGGCCTTAATCTTTTAAGCTCGCATGTATAAACCACCGCTCGGCGCATGAAAGCTGAGCCAGCACCAAACTCTAATTTGTATATATAATTTTAATTAAAAACCGTATTCACTGTTTGTTATGCAAAACCTTGGGCTTACGGCCATGTTATCCATTTAGTGTTACTTATGTTAGCAGCTTCAATTCTGGTACTGTTTTCAGCGTAATTGTTCCAGAACGTTCTGCTACCTATGACTTGTAATTTAATTCGTGCTTTTAAAATATAGTTAAATAAAGATTATCGCAAAGTTGTACTCTTTCCTCTTTAGTAAGTCGTTTTTGTCGTTGACTAGAAGAGGTTTGCACATTAAACTTTGGTTTTGAGTACTCGGTTCCACCGAGTACCCGATAGCGGTGCTCGGCCAGCCGAGCATCCTATGAGTAAAATTCGACAGAGATGAAAGGACTCGAACCCTCGATTTCAAGATTTGGAATCTTGCGCTTTAACCAACTAAGCTACACCTCTAAAGAAAAAAGCAAACGTCTTAACGACCGGTAGTACGAACAGGAGCAATGGCGAAACGACCAAACAGAGCTACAGTCAAAACCAGGCTGTTCAAAATCAACAAGTCAGCAAAGTACAAGTATAGAGCATGACCCAAATTGGTAATAGACTCAGCTCCTGGCAAACCAGTAATAATACCACGTGGGCCCATAGATGGAGTAATTTGGAATACACCGTTAATGATGAATACGAAAATACCCAAAGTACTCCAACCACGACTGTAAGCACGTAGCTCAGTGGCTGGGATCTCTAGTAGCATAATTACGAATAGGAATAGTACAGCCAATGCACCAACGTATACCAATAGATTTACCAAAGCTAGGAACTCAAAACCTAGCATCATCAACACGAAAGAAGAGTTGATAAATAGCATAACAGAATACATCAAAGACATAAATGGAGACTTGGTGTATCCTACGGCAATGCTTAGCAAAGCGCACAACAAAATAGCAGAATTCTCAAAAAACATTGTATATAAAAAAGCGTATTAAAGTATTCCTAAATAACGAAGCTCGGCGAGCGGAGCTGGCCGAGCATAGTTATTTAGTGGGGGCCTTACAGCCCACCTAAATAACGAATGGTTTAACCAACATAACCGGAGCAAAAGCTAGGGCTACCGCGCAGGCAGAGGTTAGAGTGGTTTGATTTGGAGCGCCGGTAAAACTAGCGGCAGTGTGGACTGGAGCAGTCCAGAATAGACGAATAACTCGCAAATAGTAAACCAAACTCAACAAAGTGCAGAACAAAGCAGCAGCCAACAAACTGAAGGCTTGTACGCTCATAGCATGCCAGAAGATCCAAGCTTTACCAAAGAAACCTGCAAATGGTGGCAAGCCGGCCAAGCTAACAGCGCACAAAGCAAACAAGCGTTTATCAGTTAGATTCCATAGTAGCAACTGGGTAATAATGTAGATACCCAAATGCTGATATAGGGTGTGGAATCCAGCAGTCTCAACAGCTAGTAGCAACAAGCCAATCTCGTTAATAGTACTATAAGCAAACAAGCTACGCAAGGCTGGTTGACCATAAGCGCCAATGCTACCAATAAACATAGAGAACAAGATAAATACACCTACAGAGAAGTCATGGTGCCAAGAAGAAGCCCAGAAAGTGAACAAGCTCAATTTTGGGGCAGTAGACAAGTACAATAGCAAACTTTTTGGAATGCTACCGTACAAATCAACACTCCACATGTGCATTGGGGCTACACCCAACTTAAACAACATGACTAGCAAAATCCAGAAAGTCTCTTGGCCAACCATGTCTAGAGAACCGGTTCGCTGATACATGGCGCTAAACCAGAACAAAGCCATACCGGATACCATTGCACTTAGTAGCAAGAATTTTAGAGCAGCCTCAACACTAAAACTAGTGGAGGCACCACGAGCCAATAGACCGCACAATACAACAACACACAAGGTTTGAGCCTCCAAGCATACGTAGAAACTTACCAAATTACAAGAGTGCATCATATATAGTTGACCGATGTAGGCAAGTAGCAAGAACAACAAAGCCTCAAAACTGTGGAAACTTTGCAACAAAACAACAGTCAAAATACATAGGGCAAAATCCTGTACCTCTAGTGGGGTAATCATAACTAGCCAACACTGGCAAATAAAACGGATGTGGGCCAAAGACACATGGCCGTTGCGCAAAGACAACAATCCGAACAAAATCAACAAAAGCAGACCAAAACACAAGTCAAGCTCAATCATAGAATTCCAAAACATTTTAGAAAAAAAAACACAAGCTTATTAGATTTTTACGTTATGACACGCGTAACAGCTCGCCCCAGAAGAATGTTACAGCTGTAGCAAAGCTTTGAATAAGCTTCCTAGCAGTTTAAAGAAAAACAAACTGCATTAGTGAGAGCTGGCAGTACGCAAGACTGGTACTTGACTCAAGGCGTGGTGAGCTGGAGTAGCTAGCAAAACCCACTCTAGAGTAGTAGCAGTACGAGGTACGGTGCGAACAGCCTCTTGGAAAGTAGTGGCAAATACGATTACACTGATGAAGCTAATGCTAGCACCGAAGCTACTAACAGCGTTCCAACCGGCAAAGCAGTCAGCATAATCGAACATACGGCGTGGCATACCAGCCAAACCCAAGAAGTGTTGTGGGAAGAAGGTCAAGTTGACACCAATGAATAGCAACCAGAAGTGTACCATAGCACGACCCTCGTGGTAGCCCAAACCAGTAATTAGGTTACCCCAGAAGTAGACACCAGCGAAAATACCGAAAACGGCACCCATACTCAAGACGTAGTGGAAGTGAGCTACTACGTAGTAGGTATCGTGTACAAGCATGTCAACACCAGCGTTAGCTAGTACGACACCAGTTACACCACCTAGAGTAAACAGGCAAATAAAACCGACAGCAAACCACATTGGAGTGGTGAACCATACGCGACCAGAGTAGATGGTAGCCATCCAGCTGAAAATTTTCATACCAGTTGGTACGGCAATAATCATGGTAGCGCTAGTAAAGTAAGCGACGGTGTCCAAATCTAGGCCGACGGTAAACATGTGATGAGCCCATACAATGAAACCTAGCAAACTAATGGCACCCATAGCGCAAATCATACCAGTCAAACCAAATACTGGTTTTTGACTGAAGAAACTTACAACTTGGCTAACAATACCGAAAGCTGGCAAGATCAAAATGTAGACCTCAGGGTGACCAAAGAACCAGAACAAGTGCTGATACAAAATCAAATCACCAGACTCACAGAAGTAAGCAGTGTTGATGTTACGGTCAGTCAGCAACATAACCAAAGCGGCAGCCAATACTGGTACGGCCAAAATGACCAATACAGCAGTCAAAGCAATGGCCCATACGAACAATGGCATGTGCAACAGTTTCATACCTGGGGCACGCAAACCAGCTACAGTGACCAACATGTTGACAGCACCCAAAATAGAGCTCAAACCGTTCAAGTGCAAGCTCAAAATAGCCAAATCTACGCTAGTACCGCTGTGTTGTACGCTTAGTGGTGGATAAGCGGTCCAACCAGTACCGGGGCCTTGCTCTACCAAAGTAGACAATAGCAACAAAGCCAGGGCTGGTGGGTTCAGCCAGAAACTAATGTTGTTTAGACGAGGGAAAGCCATGTCTGGGGCACCGATCATGATTGGTAGCAACCAGTTACCAAAACCACCGAATAGGGCTGGCATTACCATGAACAATAGCATGATAATACCGTGACCGGTAATAATGACGTTATATAGTTGACCGTTACCGTCCAACAAGCCACGACCTGGCAAAGCCAACTCGTAACGAATCAACATACTTAGAGAAGTACCTAGCAAACCGCCAAAGAAGGCGAATACCAAGTACAACAAACCAATATCTTTATGAGAAGTAGAATACAACCAACGCATATTATGTAATAAATTAGAATGTCTTCTTCTTTAGTTCAAATAAATGAATTGGCTAACAGAGAGATTTCTTTATTATTTCCAATGTTTTTGTTGTCTGTTTTCTTTCCCCTACTAGGTGGTCTTGTTAACACTTCCCCAATTGCTCGTTTTCTAGGTCATCGTGGTAGTAGTATTATTGCTATTGGCTGCATGGTGGTAGCCTTTATCTCTAGCGTTGTAATCTATTACGAGGTTGTATTTATGGGCTGCGCGGTAAGCGTCGACGTCTTTGGTACTTGGTTCTCCGTCGGTACCTTTCATGCCGGTTGGACTTTTAACTTCGACCTACTAACCGCCAACATGCTATTCACCGTTACCGGTGTAAGTATGGCCGTACACATGTACGCCTGTGACTACATGCGTCAAGATCCCCACTTGAACTTGTTTTTGGGTTATCTAAGCTACTTTACTGGTTTTATGTGCGTACTTGTAGCCGCTGATAACTTGTTGGTTATGCTTGTTGGTTGGGAGGGTATCGGTGTTTGTTCCTACCTATTGATCGGTTACTGGAGTCATCGTCTATCCGCCGTTAAAAGTGCTCAAAAAGCCATTTTGGTTAACCGTGTTAGTGATGGTTTGCTAATGTGGGGTGTCTTGTGGGTATGGTACCATTTGGGTAGTCTAGAGTATGATTTGCTTAACGTTTATTCTGCCAGCGGCTTTGTAGGCCTTTCTATCTTGATTGGTGCTATGGGTAAATCCGCTCAGATTTTGTTCCACGTTTGGCTTGCTGATGCCATGGAGGGCCCAACCCCAGTATCCGCCCTAATTCACGCCGCTACTCTGGTCACTGCTGGTGTATACTTGCTTGTACGCTTGCATATCCACGATGAGATGTTTGTTATCATCGTAGGTAGCTTGACCGCTTTTATGGCTGGTGTGTTCGGTGCCACTCAAAGTGATTTGAAACGTGTCATTGCTTACAGTACTTGCAGTCAACTTGGCTATATGATGGTTAGTCTGGGCCTAGGCGAGACTGGCGGTGAGGCTAGCATGGGTCACCTTATGACTCACGCTAGTTTTAAAGCCGCTCTATTCTTGGCCGCCGGTATGGTTATTAGCGGTAACGGTGGTAACCAGCACATCGCTCGTTACGGTGGTAGTGCTCACAGTGCTATGTTCACTATGCTAACCTTGATGGTCGCTTCCTTGAGTTTGATTGGCTGGCCAGAGCTAAGTGGTTTCTATTCTAAAGAGACCATCTTGAACTTGGCCGCTATTTGCGCTGATCCAATTGCCGATGTCGCTCATACTTTGCTATTGCTAACTGCTATGCTAACCAGTGCTTACACCACTAAGTTGTTCTATCAGTGCTTTATGGTTGATTTCTCTGGTTCTAGTGTAACCCCAGTTCGCAATGTTTTGCCAATTTTGGCTATGGCTATTTTGTTGCTAGACATTATGCTAAAAGTATGGGTAGGTACCAACTTGTTGTCCGGTATGTTGTTCTTCCTACCATGGGGCGTTAAAACTCTACCTTTTGGTTTGATGGTTGCCGGCATTTTGACTGCCACTGCTGCTGTTGGTTCTGAGCGTTTTACTTTGATTCGTTTCTGTGGCTCTCGCTGGGGTTTCGATCAATTGTTCGCTCGCAGTCCAGTAAACCCAATCTTTGACCTAGGTCGAATCACTTGGGCTATTGGTGACCGCGGTTTGCTAAGCGTTGGTAATTTGCGTGCTTAAACGTGTCTTACAAATAAGACAGCGTTCGATTTTAGCAGTTTGTTTTTATTTAAACTGCGTGCTTGTTTCAATGTTTGAGTCCAAAAAAATACATTTGCGTACCCAAACTAGTCCTTTTTTTTCACACGAAGATGGCTGCCCTGAGCAGCCATACGAACGTAGGTAGCTAAGACGCCCATACAGAAAAGAAGACTGGAAAAAGAATCTTTACCTATTAGTGCCTAGGCACTCAATAGTGGTGCTCGTCACCGACGAGCATCCTATTATTTTATCATATGTTTATTTCTGTTTTGTTGATTTTGTTTGCTTTGTGCGTTACTTTGATTCCAGAGGCCCATTATCATATGGTCCGCGTTTGGAGTTTTGTAGCCACTATTATCCCTATGTGGGTAGTTACTTGGATGTGGTGGAATTTTGATGCTTCTGGTCACGGTCTACAAATGTTGGTTATCCTAGGACGTAGTCACCTTGCTTTTGGTATCGATGGCGTAGCTCTAAGCTTGATGCTATTGACCACCGTTTTGTTCCCTATTTGCATGATGTTGCTGCGCACTGTAGCCGGTTTTATGACCTTTATTTTGCTAGAGGTTCTAGTACTTAGTGCCTTGTGCGTCTTGGATCTATTGGGTTTCTACATTTTGTTCGAGGCTAGTCTTATCTTGCTTTTCTTGTTGATTGGCCGTGCTCCTTACGGAAGCCTAGAGGCTGCTTACAAAATTGTACTTTACACTATGGCCGGTTCTTTGGTATTGCTGCCTACCTTGTTCATGATCTATTCTGAGTGCGGTACTACTAACGTACTATATATGACCTGTGCTTATAACCACCAAACTGTACTTGGTTGGGGTTTGCTAGCTGTCCTTGCTGTTAAAATTCCATTGATGCCTGTACACTTGTGGTTGCCAGAGGCTCACGTAGCTGCTCCAACTGCTGGTAGTGTATTGCTAGCTGGTGTACTATTGAAACTAGGAGGCATCGGTTTCTTGCGTTTCATGCTTCCTGTAGTACCAGAGTTCTGTGTTAGCGTATTCCCACTAGTATCTACTCTGTGTTTGGTCAGCTTCTTGTTTAGTACCTTGAGTACTCTACGTCAAATTGATCTAAAGAAAATCGTTGCTTACTCTAGTATTGCTCACATGTCTATGGTTACCCTTGCCATTTTCAGCCAAAGCGAGTTCAGTGCTTACAGCTCTAGCTTCTTGATGATTGCTCACGGTTTGATTTCTCCTGCCTTGTTCTTGATTGTAGGTATCTTGTATGACCGCGCTCATACTAAATTCATCCTATACTTCAGCGGTCTAGGTGCTAGCATGCCAATCGGAAGCACTTTGTTCTTCTTGTTTACTTTGGGTAACTTGGCCTTCCCACTATTCCCTAACTTCATTGCCGAGGTATTGTGCATGGTAAGCATCTTCGCTGTACACGAGTTGCTTGCTTACGTGTTCTGCGTATGCCAAGTACTAGGTGCTGCTTACGGCTTCTGGGCTTTCAACCGTGTTGTACATGGTTTGCCACGTGGTCCTGCCGACGTTACTCGTACTGAGTTCCATACTGTCCTACCATTGCTAATTGGTGCTGTATGGCTAGGTATTAAACCAATGGCTTAAACTTTGTTATTTATTATTTACAATGCGTATGCATAACAAAATTCAATTGTTGAGTGTACTAAACACTCATTTGGTAGCCTACCCAACTCCAATGAACCTAAACTATTCTTGGAACGGTGGTTCTCTAGCTGGTATGATGCTAGCTAGTCAAATGCTTACTGGTATTCTACTAGCCATGCACTATGTAGGTCACGTAGACTACGCTTTTGCTAGCGTACAACACCTAATGACTGATGTACCTTCTGGTATGATCTTGCGTTACGCTCACGCTAACGGCGCCAGCTTGTTCTTTATTGTAGTCTATTTGCACGTATTGCGTGGTATGTACTACGGTAGCGGCGCTCAGCCACGTGAGATCGTCTGGATCAGTGGTGTCGTTATCTTGTTGGTAATGATTATCACCGCCTTCATTGGTTATGTACTACCATGGGGCCAAATGTCTTTCTGGGGTGCTACCGTAATTACTAGTTTGGCTACTGCCATTCCAGTAGTAGGTAAACACATCATGTACTGGTTGTGGGGTGGTTTCAGTGTTGATAACCCAACCTTGAACCGCTTCTACAGCTTCCACTACACTCTACCACTCATCTTGGCTGGTTTGAGCGTATTCCACATTGCCGCCTTGCACCAATACGGTAGTACTAACCCACTAGGTGTTAACAGCCAAAGCAGCCTAATTTCTTTCGGTTCTTACTTTGGTGCTAAAGACCTGGTCGGTGCTTTGTTCTTGGCTCTTGTGTTCAGCATTCTAGTCTTCTTCTACCCAGACTTGTTGGGTCACCCAGACAACCTAATCCCAGCTAACCCATATAGCACCCCACAACACATTGTACCAGAGTGGTACTTCTTGTGGGTATACGCTATTCTACGTTCCATTCCAAACAAAGCTATGGGCGTATTGGCTATTGGTCTAGTCTTCGCTAGTTTGTTTGCTATGCCATTCATCGGTTTGGGCGGTGGTAAATTCCGCATCATCACTGAGTGGCTATACTGGACTTTCCTTGCTGATGTATTGCTATTGACCTGGTTGGGTGGTAACGAGATTACTCCAATTACCTCTTTCGTCGGACAGTGCTGCACTGCTTACCTATTCTTCTACCTACTTGTTTGTCAACCACTTGTAGGTTACTTGGAGACTCAGTTTGCCCACGGTACTCAAACCAACTAATATTTTGCATTGACACACTTTTTACACTTACGGTACGCGGTTCCGGTTGATGATCCATAAGGGCTTCTCAGGCTACCCAACGGGCACATGTTCTCCTCACCCGGATTGAACACCCAGGGGACACCGAGCACCCAAACGATTACATGTACAACGCACACTTCACCACAGGGCATTAGCAGCCCTCTGCCATATTAGGTGACCCCGCTCAGGATTGGCAGAAAAGGACCTTCCACACCGCACGATAGAACTCACCAAGCTCGGCCAGCTCTGCTGGCCGAGCATCGTCGAGATCGAACCGCGGTGGGGGCCCACTACTCCACGCGTGCTTCGCAAGCCGCCAAAGTAACCAGGGCAAGACTAGCTACACGGGGAGAGTTTGCGACTTCACCTAAAACACACAAAAACACACCGGCACCTTAAGCACTTTTTCGCACTTTTAGGACCCCCGCCCAAACACCTATAGGATCGTGCGAGTCGTAGAAGACGGCTGGTAGGATGCAGATCAACCAAACCGATACTGTTTGCGCACTTAGGCATGCGTAGT